AGATCCATTCGAGGAACACGGGGACTAAAAGAGCCTCCCAATATTGGGAGGCTCTTTACTTCAATTAAGAAAACGAAAAATCATTTTATCTTTTTAGTTGGAACTTTAGGCGGTTCTCGAAAAAAGATAGCGAAAAAAATTATTCCTAAAGTTGACACTAAAAGGAATGTATAAACCAATGCTTCCATAAATTCAATCGTGGTTTACAATTATAGCTTCCATACCTGTTTATTTGGGATCGTCTCCCGGATAAAAAAAGACCAAGATTCAAAGAAAGGGCGGCGATTCAAATTAAGATTAAGATGTCTCCGATACCCTATGTCAAAAATAAAATAGAGGCAAAAACTAAGAGATCAAATATTGTATCAGACTACTTGTCTTTTTGTAGTTGGATCTCCAAGTTTTTGGAATGCTCCAAATTCCACTTGAGCGTCTAAATCTGGATCAATACCAGCAAAAACATCTCTGAACAAAGTTCGAGCACCATGCCAAATGTGTCCGAAGAAAAAGAGCAGAGCGAACGAAGCATGTCCAAAAGTAAACCAACCCCTTGGACTGCTACGAAAAACACCATCGGATTTTAAAGTAGCACGATCTAATTCAAAAATTTCGCCTAATTGAGCGCGTCTAGCATATTTTTTCACAGTAGCAGGATCACTATAACTGACTCCATTTAGTTCGCCACCATAGAACTCAACAGTTACACCTACTTGTTCGACACTATACTTCGACTCTGCCCTTCGAAAAGGAACATCGGCTCTAACAATTCCATCTCCGTCTACCAAAACAACTGGAAATGTTTCAAAAAAAGTAGGCATACGGCGTACAAAAAGTTCACGCCCTTCTTTATCTCTAAAGATAGGATGTCCTAACCACCCAACAGCTATTCCATCCCCGTTGTCCATTGAACCTGCTCTGAACAATCCACCTTTTGCCGGATTATTGCCAATGTAATCATAAAAAGCTAATTTTTCGGGAATTTTAGACCAAGCTTCGGATAAATTTTGATTTTCGGCTAGCCCAGCACTAACTCTTCGATATATTTCTTGCTGGAAGTATCCTTGATCCCATTGATAACGAGTGGGACCAAATAATTCAATCGGGGTAGTTGCTGAACCATACCACATAGTTCCAGCAACAACAAAAGCTGCAAAAAAGACAGCAGCGATACTACTGGAAAGGACAGTTTCAATATTTCCCATACGTAATCCTTTGTATAAACGTTGGGGCGGACGGACACTAAGATGGAATAGGCCCGCCAATATGCCCAATGTCCCCGCTGCAATATGATGAGAGGCTATTCCTCCCGGAACAAAAGGATCAAAACCTTCCACACCCCATGCCGGACTTACTGGTTGTACCTTTCCAGTTAATCCATAAGGATCGGACACCCATATTCCAGGACCATACAATCCGGTTACATGAAAAGCGCCAAACCCAAAGCAAGCTACCCCTGAGAGAAATAAATGAATTCCAAAGATCTTGGGCAAATCCAAAGAAGGTTTTCCTGTACGCTCATCGCAAAATATTTCTAGATCCCAATACACCCAATGCCAAATAGCTGCCAAGAAACACAAGCCAGAAAACACAATATGCGCCCCAGCCACACCTTCATAACTCCAAATACCCGGATTGGTTATAGTTCCTCCTGTGATACTCCAACCACCCCACGAATTGGTTATTCCCAAACGAGTCATGAAGGGTATAACGAACATACCTTGTCTCCACATCGGATCGAGAACGGGGTCAGAGGGATCAAAAACTGCTAATTCATATAGAGCCATCGAACCGGCCCAACCAGCAACCAAAGCTGTATGCATTATATGGACAGACAGCAAACGACCGGGATCATTCAATACGACGGTATGAACACGATACCAAGGCAAACCCATGGAAATACCCCTTTATTCATGAAAAATAGACACTATGTAACTTTATTGCACTGGAAAAACTATGTTATGGACCTCCCTTTTTAAGTGGATTATCTCGGAGAAAGAATTAATATTTTTTTTTCTATTCTTTTTATTTTAGTAATAATGATAATGTATTAGTAATAATGATAATGTAACAATTCTGTTTGTAGGAACAAAGAAAAGAGAAGCAAATCTATTTTATACCCGATAAGTACCAATACGCAATGGGGAGTTGACTCCATTTTATATGAGCGAAGGCATAGAGATTTGTTCATCATTCAAAGGACCTATTCGTAAGAATTTGACTTTATTCGTTTTGTCTTCCTTATATTTTATTTATTTTTTTTTTCTAAATAGAAATTATAAATAGAAATCCACACATAAAATATAAAATTAGAAAAGTCAATATTCTTAAAAAAAGAAATTCAGTGTTACGTTTTCACATCAAAGTGAAATAGAGTACTTAATCTTTTTTTTTTCATTTAATGCCTATTGGTGTTCCAAAAGTCCCTTTTCGAAGTCCTGGGGACGACGAGTCAAATTGGATTGACATATAGTGCGACTTGTCAGATATATTGGGTCATACGGGATTCCCCCGTTCTCTCACCCGATTGAGATATCCTCTGTTTCGCCCAAGAAAGATTGATTAAATCATCAAAAATTCGGAGCGTGAAGTGCAATGAAGTTCAATTAGATCTATGCTTTTGAGGTAATCAAATTAATATTATCAATTAGAATAATTTATGGTTGTTTGGACCAAAAACAAAAAAATGAAGTATCCAGGCTCCGTTTAGAAAACCCAATTGGAAATATATCTATTATGATTACTACTTGTATCATATTCTATTTCTAAATTTTTTATAAATTTTGAATAATCTCGAACTGCTAATCATATTCAATCGAATAAACTAATATAATGAATACGTCAAATATTTGGCAGAAGGCGTGAAATGAATTAAATTAAAAAAAAAAAGAAGTTGTAACAAAAAGACACGGTATTGGGGCATTTGTCCTATATGTGCAAATAAAAATCGGGCAGATCTTTACTCGGAGTAGAGCGCAAACCTAAAAGAATTGAAAAAGCCCATTCAGGAACAAGAGAATGCCATCATGATTTGAATTGAATCTCGATGAACGAATACATCAATGAGAAGTTAGTTTGATAAGTTTAATGACTTTTTTATAAGTAAACGCGTCAAAACTCATCTTTCTTGAAAAATAGAAGAAAAGCCCCTTCATTCAAAACAAAAAAAAAGTGAAAAAGTATTCACTACCAAAAAAGGAGGGCTGGAATCTACACATTGATTCTTTTTTTATTTTCGCCATTTTTGGTGAACCGTATGCATCAAAAGGTGCATGTACGGTTTTTAGAGGATAGAATTTTATCCCAATCAACCGACTTTATCGAGAAAGATTACTTTTTTTAGGTCAAGATGTTGATAGTGAGATCTCGAATCAACTTATTGGTCTTATGGTATATCTCAGTATAGAGAGCGACACCCAAGATTTGTATTTGTTTATAAACTCTCCTGGCGGATGGGTAATACCCGGAATAGCTATTTATGATACTATGCAATTTGTGCGACCAGATGTACAAACAATATGCATGGGATTAGCTGCTTCAATGGGATCTTTTATCCTGGTCGGAGGAAAAATTACCAAACGTTTAGCATTCCCTCATGCTTGGCGCCAATGGGTTTTTATTTGAAGGAAAAAAAAACTATGCCTTCGCCATATGAAATATAAATATTAAGTAATAATAGCATGGCATTTTGAATTCGATATAGATATAAGAAAGGTTTTTTTAACCATTAGATTATGTATCGAAAGAGTAGTATGAAATATTAAGGGTATTTCTGATTTTATTCTATCAGGGACCTAGTTCAGCGTCACAAACTTTTTTGTTTTCACACCGGAGGGCTCTTAACACTATTTATGTTATGAAAAAGTACAAAAAAAAGATTATATTATTTTTTTTTTCAAATAAAAAAAAAAGAAACTTTGGGATTGCTAAATCACTGATGAAATAAAGCAACGGGACCACCATAGTATTTTGTTTTTTTTTTTAACTCTTCCCAAGGAAAGGGTGGTTATTGGATCATTTACTGATTTAAGCCTAGATTTTTCTTCGATGAAAGGTAAAAGAAAAGTGAATTCTAGTATGGAGCCGTATGCAATGCACAAACAATGCCTGTACGGTTGTTCAATTCTATCTTTTTTTTCTTATTCTTCTTTATCTCTTCCCGTCACCTTATTATTTATTTTATTATATTATGCAAGATAGAATAACCATTTTTTTTCTTATATCATCAGGGTAATGATTCACCAACCTATTGCTGGTTATCATCGGGCACAAATAGGAGAATTTGTCCTAGAAGCAGAAGAACTGCTGAAACTGCGCGAAATCATCACAAAGATTTATGCACAAAGAACGGGAAAACCCTTATGGGTTGTATCCGAAGACATGGAAAGAGATGTTTTTATGTCAGCAACAGAAGCCCAAGCTCATGGAATTGTTGATCTTGTAGCAGTTGCATAAGAAATAGCAGGAATTTCACGCAAATCGCGATTTGAGACTTTTTTTCTTACTGGAATTTCTCTATTATTTATTAAATTAATTCTTTTCTCTATTATTTATTAAATTAATTCTATTAATATTAATTAATAGTAATAGAATAGAATATTAAATTAATATAGAAAAAATTCATAATCATGCGGTTAAGATCGATCTAAACCAGCCCATTACGCATACGATTCAAGATGCCAACTATTAAACAACTTATTAGAAACACAAGACAGCCAATTAGAAATGTCACCAAATCCCCCGCTCTTGGGGGATGTCCTCAGCGCAGAGGAACATGTACTAGGGTGTATGTGCGACTTGTTTAGATCATGAACTTGGACAAAAGAAAGGAAAAATTTTTCCACTATCTGTGTCAGTACGGATGAATAGGATAGAATGGAAGAATCTCCTTCATTCTTTATTATCTAAAAAAAAAGATCTATCCTATTCGTCTATTGTGTATCAAATTTATGGTTTGATTGGTGCAAATTCAATCACCTCAATTTTCAATTTAAAACAAGAAAGAATTTCCCATTGGTAACAAATGACAAATGATTATCCATTAAGCAGGGGAAATCTTATTAAAAGGACGAAAATTTATGCCCCTACTCTTGCAAGAACGGACGAACAGGGTCAACGAATTAGCTAATCCTCATAATTAAATACCGTTACTGTATAGATAGATCTCCTTGTGAAAGACCTATTACTGGATAATTCATGGGTAGAGCCAAAGAGTGTGAACTGTACACGTTAACAATAGCATTGATTAAATGATTAAATGAAGGAGGGGGCTCCGGTGTATAGAGAAGACCTCACCGTTTAAGAAGTAACCATAGAAACGATGGAACCCACTATTTATCTATTTCTATTTATCTATTTCTATTTATTATTCTTATTTATTATATTTTTGTTTGTGTTTGATACGTTTGTGTTTGATACCTAGTATCAATACAGTTTCTTATTTCGAGGTGAAATACCTCAAAAAAAATAAAAAATCGTGGTTGGGAAGGTTATAGTAGCAAAAGCCGTTGGAATTATTATTTTATACATTGGAAAAATCCGTTTTGTTATTATATAAAAAGGGGAAAAGAATAACTGAAAGAAAGGAAATCAATTAAATTAGTTATTCATTAAAGTTTCGTGTATTCAATGACCAGAATTAGACGAGGATATATAGCTCGGAGGCGTAGAACAAAAATTCGTTTATTCGCATCAAGCTTTCGCGGGGCTCATTCAAGACTTACTCGAACTATTATTCAACAAAAAATAAGAGCTTTGGTTTCGGCCCATCGGGATAGAGATAGGCAAAAAAGAAATTTTCGTCGTTTGTGGGTCACCCGGATAAATGCAGTAATTCGCGAGAATAAGGTATCCTATAGTTATAGTAGATTTATAAATAATCTGTACAAGAGACAGTTGCTTCTTAATCGTAAAATACTTGCACAAATAGCTATATTAAATAGGAATTGTCTTTATATGATTTCGAATGACATTATAAAATAAGGAAATTGGAAGGAATCCATGGAATGTTTTACATGGAATTTCCTGAAAAATGAATTCCGGGAAGGTAGAATAGAAATTAATACAATAAAATATGATGATAATATGATCAAGTAAAGTAGTCAAACTGAACAAAAACATTCAATAAAAAAAAAATTCTTCTTCCCCAATTCGTTTTTTTTCTTACGACACGACATGGATTTTCGGATTTTTTGAACAAAACATCAATCTACGCTTGAGTTCGGATTGGAATTTTGATTCAATTGAGATTGGAGTAAGCCTTTTTTTTTTCTGGTTCTAAGATCAGTAGTTAGAGTGACCAACTCGCTTTTTTTCAAATTGTTTTTCATTATTAAGAAAAGGTAACAAAGATAAAATACGAGCTTGTTTTATAGCAATAGTAATTAATCGTTGTTGTTTTAAACTCAATCTATTCACCCGTCTAGATAATATTTTTCCTTGTTCACTAATAAATCGACTAATTAAACTCATGTTTCTATAATCAATTCGATCCCCCGATTGGATCGGGGGCAAACGCCTACGAAAAGATCGCTTGGACTTAAGAAAAAGTCGTTTGGATTTATCCATGGTTAGTTTATTCCTTATTTCGAAAATCCTATTTCGTTCAATTGGATCAAAAATGATTTAGAATTAAGAAATAGGATTTTGCTTGTTTATTTTCTATTTTTTATATTTACTTTATTTCTATTTACTTTATTTATATAGAATTCTATATTAGAATATATTAATTATATATTCTAACTTATATATTCTAATTTAGAATATTCTAGTTTAGAATATTTATTCTATTTTCTATTATTATTCATAATATATTAAATATATTATTTATATTATTTATATATATTATTATTCTATTATTATATTATTATATATATATAATATATAATATTATTATATCATTATATATTTCCATATTTATAATTTTGATTTTTCTCTATTTCTATTTCTTTAGAATTATATTAATTATATATAATTATATATAATTATATATAATTAAATATATATAGTTAAATTTTAATATAGAAAGAATATGTTATGTTTTTTAATATAGAAAGAATATGTTATGTTAATATGTTATTTATGTCATTTTAATCTTCGGTGACACGCAAGCGATCGGTTCCATCTATTTCTTTATTTCTCCATGAATTGTATGTTTGTAACAATAGGGACAGAATTTTCTCAATTCCAACCGACTAGGCGTATTGTGTCGATTCTTTTGAGTAATATATCTGGAAATGCCTTTTGATTTCTTATTAACACTGTTTCGAACACAACCGGTACATTCTAAAATAACCCTTACTCGTACATCCTTCCCCTTGGCCATGAACCTCCTTGGGATTTTTTATTCACTCAACTCCTCTATTTTCCGATCTGAAATGAAGAAGAGAGGAACGAAAAAAATAAAAGTTGCTAACTCGAAATCCAAATTATGAAAGATTTCATTGCAACTAATATAGTTATAGTAATAATAAGTAATACAAAAAGTAATACAAAGATTTTAAACTATATTTTGATTTTGATTAGAAGTTTAGATTAGAATCACAGTAAAGTATTTTATTTAAGCGTCTTATATAATACTGTTGCACTAACCACATTTTCACTTCCCTTCTCTTAATTTAATTGAAGTTAAGTTACTTTACTTGAAGCGCGGGCCCCGAGTTCCGAGTTTTGCTGAAATTGAATCCACTTTTATTCTTTTTCTTTTCTAACTTATTCTAATTAAATAAAAAAAGAGGAGGGGAGTAGTAGTCACAGATATTTAATTGTATCTTTAATCTTCTTCACCCCCTCCCCCACGCGTTGATGACTAGAATGAAAAAAAAGGAAATGTCAACCCATCTGGGAAAAAACGATTGATCTCTATCAATAGACCTGCTAAAGACGCAAACCATAGAGTACTTATTACCGGTGCCACGGATAGATATGTTTTTAGATCTCGCATTTAAAATTCTCCTTCTTTACTCTTTATTGTTAGTGTAATAAATAATGTTTATTTTATTCTAATACATAATGATAATAGATAGTTAATCAGATGTATATGGAATTAAAGGACACTTGCATTTTTTTTGTACAGGAATCTCTAATTCAAATTCAAATGTACAACAATTTGATAGATAAGATTTTCCTTTTTCTTAAAAAAAGACGTCCCCCATTTTCCCGAGCATTCACGAAATTTACGTAAGTTTATTATTCTATAATATATGATATGAGATCAAAAAGAAAAAATGGCAATCGATATCAATGAGGAAAATGAAAATGAGAAATGAGATAAATATGTGGAAAACAAAACGGGTATTATTTACAATAACATTGTAAACCAATTGAAAGGGATGTAGCGCAGCTTGGTAGCGCGTTTGTTTTGGGTACAAAATGTCACGGGTTCAAATCCTGTCATCCCTACCTATTACTTCGTCTCCGAGCAATAACGAGGGATCAATTGAGATCAATTAAAATTGAAAATTGGGTATACCTAATCTTTAATATATATCATATTTTATATGATAGTATAAGCATTCAAGATGTAGTGGAGTTAAAAAAAGAATCTTTTTTACTTACAATCTCCTTTTTTGTGATTGGGATAAAAAAGCGCTCTTAGTTCAGTTCGGTAGAACGTGGGTCTCCAAAACCCAATGTCGTAGGTTCAAATCCTACAGAGCGTGATTCTCTTCTTCTTTTGTTAGGTCAAAATTTATACGGAAAAATAGAAGAGCAATCTGAATTTGACCTCCTGCGGATTAAAGAAAGGAGGAGGTCAAAAAAACAAGGTGTTAATTAATATTAATCAAAGGTCCAACTGATCACCCCGTCTATATTGTAAATATGCAGTAACGAATAATCCGGCCAAAGTAATAGGAATTAGACCTAAGACAATTCCAAATAGAAAAACTTCAATCATTTCAATTTATTTTTCAATTTATTTGAAAAAGGGAAAAAGAGAGGTAATATCTATCCTTAAATATTAATCCATATTGCCCATAAATCTCAATAACCAAGAATTGGAAATGAACATGGTAAAGAACTAGAGAATAGATGGAATACTGCAGAAAAATTTCGTTTTGTTTTTATTTGTTTTTATAAATTAAATTGTTCATTCAATTAATTTCAAATAAGTCGTATCTTGCTCAGACCAATCAATAGAACTGAGGTTATAGTTAAAGCCGCTAGTAGAAAACCGAAATAACTAGTTATAGTAGGCATGAAGGAGCTAAATAAACTTTTTTTATACATAGGCTTGTAAAGCAAAAGCACTTTCCTAAGTTCAATTTTTTGAAAGATAAAAGATACGAGGATAAAGAAAAATACCAAATGAAAGAATAAGTTCAATTAAGAATTTTTTTTTTTTTATTTATTTATCAATCATTTATTAATCATTATCATTATAGATTATACACGGCACTAATAAAAACTGTGTTGTATAACTTCATTCAAAACAACTTCTTTGTAGTTAAGTGTCAAAAAAGACCTTTTTGATCTAATACACAAATATGTGCATCACGAATATTGATTATTCAATTATTTTATTTTTTCCTTGTTCTCCTTCTTTCATTGAATATTCTCTACTACAGATACTTGTTAATGGATGACTAACCAATTCCTTAAAATGCAAAAAACAACAAAAAACTCTTCTTCTAGAACCGCAAAAGTTTTAGATTTAACATCTAATTGAATTGAGGAAATATGATAATCTCTTTCATGAATTATTAATTATTATTGTGCAACCCGCCAAATTCGCATTTTACCTGATTTATAATACACAGTTCTACAGCAAGAATAAAAGAAGAAAGAGATTCTCTAGGACTTCATTTCGATACTGATTGAAATTGAAATTGCGTTGCTGCGTCAGAAGAAGGATAGCTATACTGATTCAGTATACTTTAAAGAAACCCTTGGTACAATATTGACGATCTTACAAAGATGAAATTTCAGTGAAATTTCATTTACTGATCTCATCTTTTACAGAATCGATCCCTTTTGATTGTACAATAATATGTGGAGCTCAGTA